AATATAAAATATATTTATATTTTTAATTTTATATTTTTTAATATAAGTAAATAGAATTAAATATTATTTTACATAACTATTAATGGAAAGATAGAAAGTAATATGAATAATAGTCATAAATAGAAACAGATACTAGGAGGTATGGATAGTAATTTATAAGGATTATTCACAATTCTCTACGGAGAATTATAATATTCTCTTCACTTCACTTGGTGAAGACTATGATACACTAGATAAGGAATTTAATAAAGTATTTATTAAATTCCAGTAATATACTTAGACTTCCCTATTAATTTTTATACATACATCACGAATATATTATAATAATTAACTTACGTTAATTATTATAATTATCAATATCTTAATTATTCTATTAACACTTAATATCTTTATTATTTATATCTTTATTAATATCTTTATTATAACATTAATATCATATTATATATATATATTATACATATTATTATTATTATTTATTATTTATTATTATTGATTATTATTTATTATTATTATTTATTTTAATTATACTATTATTATTAATATAATAATTAATATTACTATATATTACTATATATTTAATATATATTTAATATATATTTAATATATATTTAATTATTATAATTATAATTACTTATATTATTATTTTTATTATTATTATTATTGATTATTTACTATTATAAATAATACTATATATTATTATATATATATATATTACTATTATTATTATTATTAGTAATAACTATATATATATATACTATTATTATATATATATATATATATTATTATATATATATATTACTATAATTATTATACTACTATTATATTATATTATTATTATTATTATTATAATATATTATTATTATTATTATATTATTATACTACTATTATATTATTATTATTATAATAATATATTATTATTATTATTATATTATTATATTATATATAATTACTATATATATATTATTACTATAATTATTATTATAATTACTATATTATAATTATAATATTTAATATTATTATATATTATATATTATTATATATATATATATTATATATTATTACTATTATAAATATTATTATATATTTATTATTATACTATACTATTATATTATTATATATTATTATATATTATTATATATATATATATATATTATTTATATTATAATTACTATATACATGTATTATTATTATTATTTATTATATATTATAGTATTTATTATTATTATTATTATTATTATTTAATTACTATTATAGTATTTAATTACTATTATAGTATTTAATTACTATTATAGTATTTATTATATTATATTTATTATATTTATTACTATTATAGTATTTAATTACTATTAGAGTATTTATTATATTTATTATATTTATTACTATTATACATACTATTATAATTATTATTATTATATATACATACTATTATAATTATTATCATTATTATTTAACTTATTATTATGTTCGAATTATTTATAATAATTTAACTTATTATTATGTTCGAATTATTTATAATTATTTAACTTATTATAATGTTCGAATTATTTATAATTATTATTTGTATATTTTATAGTATTAGAATTATTTATAATTATATAATAAGTATTATAGTATTCTAATAATTAATAATGATTTAATTTATTGTTAGTGTTCGAATTATTTATAATTATTTAATTAATTGTTAGTATTCGAATTATTTTTATTATTATTTTTATTATTGTTAGTGTTCGAATAATTTATAATGATTTTAATTAATTGTTAGTATTCGAATAATTTATAATGATTTTTATAATTGTTAGTATTAGAATTATTTTTATTATTATTTTTATTATTGTTAGTGTTCGAATAATTTATAATTATTATTGGTATATTTTATTATGTTCGAATTATTTATAATTATTATTGGTATATTTTATTATGTTCGAATTATTTATAATTATTTTTATTATTATTTTTAATTATTTAACTTATTATTTTGTTCAGCAACAGGAATATTATCATATATTGTTTTAATATATGTTTTAATTTCTAAGTTAAATATATTATATGTATTACGGAATATTTTATTATCATTATATACAGCTGCAGAAATTACACTAACAATATTATAATTATCATAGTCTATTGTTTCAAGATCTAATGATCCAATTAATTTATATGATGATTCTAATAAATAGATATGTTTATTTTTTGTATTTCTAAGAATTTTATTATTAGATTTAATTAAATTTGGTAATGTTTTAGTAACTTTAATTTTAAATAAAGAATTAGTATTTGATACAAATCTATTAATATATTCAGAGTTAATAATAGTATCTATAATTTTAAATGAAATACTTAAATTTCTTTTTAGTACTACATAAGTAATAAATTTATTGTCAATATGAAATCTGAATAAATATAATTTATTAGTATTAAAAATCATTAATTTATCGGTATTAATATATTTATTTAAATAATGTAGGAAATCTTCATTATTAAATGTAATATTAGCACCATCTAAAATAAAAGTGTTTGAATGATTAGTTTTAATAATATTTGATTTATTAAAATTTAATGCTAAATTATGTGAAATTGGAACTATTCCACTTTTATAAATATTATCTGTATTAATGATTTTTGATAGTGAAATATTCTTAAATATTTTTCTATCTAATATATATATCAATATGATCTTTATTAGTTAAATATTTATTTATGTATTTAAAATATTCATCATTATTGTTACTATTAGATATATTATTAATATGCATTGGTATATTTTTATCAGTTGAAGAAAGTAATAATTTAAATTCATTATCTATAATTGATAGAAAATCTAGAAATTTATCTGTACGAGTTATCTTATAATATAATATTTCTTCTAATTTAATTTGATCTTCTTCATATAAATTAGGTTTATTTAGAATATCAAATATATTTTTATGAAACTCTCATGATGGAGAAAAATTATTACGTAATTTTGTATTTGTATTGATGATAGTTGTTATTTGTATATATATAAATAATTGTTGTTATATTAATTAATAGATAATAATATATTTTATTTATTTTAAGGTATTATATTAATAATGTTAATATATAAGTAAATATAATTATATATTTATTTATAAAAATAGTATTATTAATATAAGTAAATATAATAATAAAAGTATATTTATAGAATAATTAAAAAATATAGAGAATATGATGTTAGTTCAGACTAAATACTATATAGAGACATTACACATGCAAATCAAACGATTATTTATTGATATATAATTATATATATATATTATATATATATAATTAAAATAATAATAATTATGTGGTGTATCCGTGAGTAAACAATAGAATTTGAACTAATATTTCCTTTAAATGGGGAATAATAAATAAAGATAAATATTAAATTATTTATTGATATTAGTCAAGCTATTAACAGTATAGGTATTATGTAGGATAATAGCCATACATAGCCAATAATCTGTAGCAATTAATTAATGTTATAATTGTCACGTCGATTATGAAATACAATCGATATCTATATGATACAGCAGTGAGGAATATTGGGCAATGATCGAAAGATTGACCCAGTTATCTATAATAATGAAATTTCAATTTTAAAAATTATTTATTATTAATTTAATAATTAATTATTTATAGAGAAAATTGTATTAAATTAAAGTTATAGACTAGTGAGAATAATGATAGTAACTATTATCATATATATGATAATTATAATTTTTCGAAATTATAAGTCAATTAGTACCGATTAAGACCTGTGCCAGCAGTCGCGGTTAAACAGGGGGTGCAAGTATTAGTTATATTGGTTTAAAGGATCCGTAGAATTTATATATTGTATATATATATAGAGTTAACAGTAGTAATAAATGAATTATAATAGTAATGATGAAATATTATGATAATTATAGGACAGTCAATATTGAAAATATTTATTATATGTTAACTGACATTGAGGGATGAAGGCTAAATTAATGAAATGGATTCGATACCCAAGTAATTTTAGCAGTAAACTATGAGTACTGAATATTTATATATTTATAAATATTTAAGAGAAATCAATAGTATTCCACCAGGAGAGTATAATAACTCTATGGAAACCCAATACAATAGACGGTTATAATCAATAGCAGTGGAGTATGTTATTTAATTTGATAATCCCCAAAAATCTTACCACATCTTGAATAATATCTTTTATGGATATTACAGGCGTTACATAGTTGTCTTCAGTTCGTGCTGTGAAGTTTAAGGTTAGTTCCGTAAACGAACGTACTCCTGTATAAATAATTATTTATATTATTTATAATACAAATATTTTTCAATATTTGTGAATAGGTTTAAGACAAATCATTATGACCCTAATGTTGTGGGCTATAGACGTACTATAAAATAATATATAAAATTTTATTAAATTGTGAAATTTAATGATAAATACAACATATTAAAATATGTTATATATTAATATATAATTTTCGTATGAATTATATCCTGAAATTCGGATATATGAAACAAGAATTGCTAGTAATCTGTAATTTAGTATATTACGGTGAATATTATTAATTGTTTCGCACTAATTACTCGTCACGCGGTAAATTAAAATTAATAACAAAAATAAATATTATTCTTTCAATTCTTTATTTTTTAATAAATATTATTGATTTTTTGATTTTATTTAGTTATCTGTTTTATATTATTGCGAAGTCGAAATACAGTTACTGTAGGGGAACCTGCAGTGGGCTATATTATATCTTCATTCATATTCAAACACAATAAATAAATTAATAAATAAGGGATTTGCTTAATTGGTATAGCATTTGTTTTACACACAAAATTAGTATTGGTTCGAGTCCAATATCTCTTATTCACCATTTGGTTCAAATGATATATTGGACAATATAATTATGTTATATATAATTATAATAACGAGAATCAATACAGTAAAAATGTTTTTATAGTATTGGTTCGAGTCCAATATCTCTTATAAACCTTACGGTTTAATTTACAATATTGGACAATATAATTATATTATATATAATTATAATAACGAGAATCAATATAATCGTGATAGCGATTGTATTGGTTCTAGTTCAATGTTTTTTAGAATTAAATTTAAGTAATATAATTTATAAATAAAAATATAAGTAAATTATTATAATAATATATTTAATATATTTATTATAATTATAAGTAAATTAAATAAAAATAAAAATAAGATGTTATGATGTACAGATTTGAAAAGTGTTGTATGACATTAACGGGTTATTCAAGGAATATATTGCTATTAATAAAAAAGGTTAATAATAGTATAAATATATTATTAATAATATATTATAATATACTTAAGACCTAAGGGAAACCTTAATAATAAACGTGAAGAACTGAATCATCTAAGTATTCATAGGAAAAGAAATCAAAAGAGATATTATGAGTAATGGCGAGTGAAAGTAATAAAGTCGTAAATCAATAAGTATTATTTTATCAAGAAAGTAAGAACAAAGATAACTAAATCTAAGACTAAATATTATTAATAAGCAGAAAAAGTACCGAAAGGGAAAATATGAAATGGATAATCTATAAGCAACATGAGATTTATTAAAATAAATTTAATGTGTACCTTTTGCATAATGGGCCAGCAAGTAATGTGATTTAGCAAAATGAACTTATATATAAATAGAATATATAATAATAAATAATTAATTATTTATTGAAAAATGTTAATAGTAGTTAAATTGCATTGGCCCGAAAATAAAAGATCTTATCATTGCAAGATATAAAAAAAATTAATATTTTTTTATTGATCGAATGGGTTAATGTTGCAGTATTATCCAATTAGTGGTGATAAGTAAGTGAAAGACTAACCTGTTTTATAGATAGCTGGTTCTCTGTGAAATATATGTTAGTATAGCGGTTTAAATTTAATAATTATAAGGTATAGCACTTAATATTTTTCTTATCATTAATTTATTAATGATAAATGGGGGTTAATAATTAACTTATCATGTATATTTAATCTCATAATATTATAATTATTTATTAAACTAGTCAGACTATATGCGATAAGGTTTATAGTCGAGAGGGAAACAGCCCTAAATTACATTTAAGGTTCCAAAATATGAATTAAGTGAATTAAATGTATTAATTATCATAATCAATTAGTTGGTGGGTTTGACAATAACTATCCTATAATGAACATGTAACAATGCACTAATATTTAAATATTGATAACTAATACAGATAATATACGGATCTCATAAATTCATTACCGATAATGAATATATTAATATATAATTAATAAATATATTAATATGGTAACAGAGCATATAATAAACTATATATAATAATTAGATTAATTGTTATATTATATAATTATATTATAATTATATACTTAATAAACATATAATAATAATTTATTTAATAAATGTATTAATTTTAATGTTTATTATTTTAAAGTTAATTATATTGAGAATGCTGGCATGAGTAGCGAAAAATAAGTATAATGTAAATTATATAAACTTATTCACATAATACATATGGTTTTACTATAAATTCGGTCCTTAAGTTGGTTTACAGATTTAGTAAACACGATAGGTTTCAGTTAAATATTATTATATATATTAAATAATTAATTTAATATGGGCACGTATAAATATTATTAATAATAATATTGTATTATATTAGTGTACAAGAAATAAATAATAATTAGAACCGTAATTAAGACCGACACAGGTGTGTATAGTAGAGAATATGAAAGTGAATGGATGAAGTATCTTGAAGGAACTCGGCAAAAAATACCTCCACGTTTGTCAATAAAGGGAAATTAAAAATAAGATTATACAACTGTTTACTAAAAACACAGCACATTGCGGATATAAAAATATTAGTATAATGTGTGAATTCTTCTCAATGATTGAACAAATAAGATACAAAATTGTAAAAGGTTTTGTATTAACAGTTAGTCAAATAGAAGCCTTATTCTGAGGGTTATAATGTAGCGAAATGCCTGTAAAAATGTGGTTGGATCACATTTAATTAACGCGTAATTAAGAGCAATGGGCGCAGATTGTCAAATTCCGGGGACCTCCTAAAGATTACATTACTAAACTATTTTTTAACAAAATTATTAAAATTTAATAGAAAAATATGTGGCTGAACTAATTACTCAGGTATAGTAACAAGATGTAATATTCATGAAAATGGAATGGAAAATCGCGGATCTAAATCAGAATATTTATAAAAAATAAATATTTCCTAAATCAGAATATTTATTAAAAAAATAAATTATTCTGTAAAAGAGCAACGAGTAGACGGCAATCGTTTATTATAATAAAATTATTATAATTATTATTATAATAAATTAAGGTATACTCTAACGGCTTTTGAAAGAAAGTATCATAATAACGTCCAGTCTAAGTTTAATTTAATAAGTAAATTAAATATGATAAAGTTATTTTAACCGTGTGGCTCATAATTATAGTCTTGCATGAATGGAGTAATGATATAATAACTGTCTCCAAGATACGTCCAGCGAAATTGTATTAGCAGTGAAGATACTGTTAAATTACAGATAGACGGAAAGACCCTATGCAGCTTTACTATATACAGATAAACTGTTGAGTATTTCTAAATATTCAGTTTATGAAGTAGCTAATAGATTTAATTAATAAATTAAATCATTTTTGTAGTAAAATTGAGAAGCTTCTTGTTTAAAAATACTTAACTTATCTTAATAATAATTTAATGTTTAATATAACTAAATTATATATATTATTATTAATAATAATAATATATCAAGAGACAGTTTCTGTTAGATAGTTTTGATGGGGCGTCATTCTCACATAAATAAACTGAGTAAGTCCTTTATAATATATATTTTAAATTATAAATTATTTATAATGATTATGTATATACAATATAATATTTATATTTATTGAATAAATAATAGAAAAGAGAAAGTATAGTTAAATTGTCATGAAAACAATTAATCTAAATAGATTTAACAAGTATAATAGTATAACTATGCATAAATTACAACATATACAAATGAAGTAAATACGTAAGTATGGTATAATGAACATTTATTATATTTAGTGATAGATAAAGATAACGAATAAAAGTTACGCTAGGGATAACAGGGTAATATAACGAAATAGTACAAATAGTAAGTTATGTTTGCCACCTCGATAAACAAAACGATATATAGTCGATGTCGAGGCTAAATTGGGTGAATTGCAAGGAACTCCATTAATATAATGGACAATTTGCAGCGAAGTTTATAACGATCCTTATAATTTATTAAATAAATAAATTATAATGTTATAAGAACGTTCAACGACTAGAAAATGAGTTAGATCAACAATAATTTTTCCACGAGCGCCCAAAAGTTTATTATTAACAATAAGAAATAAAAGATAAGAAGACATATTTATATGTGAACCGTAAAAAAAAAAATAAATTAATGAAAAAAGATTTTATAATACAAACAAATAATTACAGAACAAAGTTTTGACAAGAATGAAAAATGAATCAACCAAATTTAAATGAATATTTGAAATCCGTAGCTATTGGAATGGCTATTAGTGATGCAACTATTCAATTACATGGTAAATATGCATATATAAAATTTGAACAATCAAAAATGCAATATTTTTTAGTTCATCAATTGTTCTATTTATTTAGAGCTTATACTTTTTCTCATTATATAGGTGTTAGAATGGATAAAAATAAAACAGATATTAAAAGTTTTTTATTTTAAAACTTTTAGTCATCCAACATTTTTAGAATTATATAATAAATTATATATAAATGGTAAAAAAGAATTAAGTTCAGAGTTATTAAATGAAATAGATGAAGTAGTATTAGCTTATTGAATAATGGGGGATGGTTCTTTTAATAAAAGAGATAATATATTAGTATTACATACTCAAGGATTTAGTAAAGAAACTAATGAATTAATAATTACTATTCTAAATAATAAATTTGGATTAAATAGTTATTTAACTAGAGCTAAATCTAAGAATAATACTAAATGATATTATTTGGTAAATATTCCACATAAAGATAAGGATTTTATTCTTACATATGTGCGTCCTCATATTTTAGAAGGTTTTGCATATAAAATCAATTATAAAAAATAACTTATTTTTAAATATTCATTCTTAATAATAAATTTATGACATAGTCTGAACAATATAGTAATATATTGAAATAATATTTAAATGATATTATGATAACATAAATAAATCGGTCGACTCGTCCTTTCCTACTGGTTGTAGCAGCTAGTAAGGGTTAGACTGTTCGTCTATTAAAAGGGTACGTGAGTTGGGTCTTATATTTGGCCCCTTTACATTGTAAAATGTATTGAAAAATAGGTTTAAAACGGTGAACGCTAAGTTAATTAATTAATTAATATGTGAATACCGTGGGAATTAATAATATTAATAAAAATATTGATTAACCCGTAACGACTCAATTTTAAATAAATTGGATACATAATAGTTAAGTATTTAAACTTAATGAAAACACTTTATGTATAATCAGACCTATATCTTTATAATTAAAACAGTAATATATATTACATGTAAGTATAAGTATTAGTTAATTATAATAACTAATATAATTGATTAAAAAATATATAATGAATAAAAATACAATAAATAAACAAAAAATAAATATGAATTATGATTATTTATCTGGAATATTTCATGCAGATGGAACATTTACAGTATCAATAATTAAAGGTAAAAATAAATTATATTTGAATCCTCGTATGATTTTTACACAACATGAGAGATCATTAAATATTATTAAAGAAATGAAATTAAAATTTAATAATGTTGGACATATTAAATTTCAAACAAATAAAATTTGTAAATATACAATTACAAATCTTGAAGATATAAAAAAATATGTTTTACCAGTATTTGATAAATATACTGTAAGAAGTAATAAATATTCTGGTTATTTAAAATATAAATTAATTGTTAATATTTTATATTTTGAGAAACCAATATATAATTCTTCTTTATGATGATTTTGTTTTTATTTATCAACTAAAATTAATCCTTTAGTTAAAATAAGTAAACAAATGCGTTATTTAAATAAAGATCAACAGAATATGATTTTAAATGATGATTTACCTGTTGATTTAAATTATCAATATTATATTGATAAATATTGTCCTGAATTAAAAAATATTGATAATATTATTAATAATGTTAATATTAAATGTTTAAATCCTATTAATAAAGATTTTATTAATGGTTTAATAGATGGAGATGGAAGTATTTCTATGTCTATTAAATTAACAAATAATAATGAATATAAATTTTATTTAACATTTGAAATTATTCAAGATATTTTTAATAAATCAATTTTATATGAAATAAAAGAATTTTTTAATAATATTGGAAAAATTAAAAATCATAAAAGTCAAAGATCAGTTAGTTTATTTATTTATAGTACTGTTGAAATGAAAGAAATTATTATACCTAAATTATTAACAAATAATATTAAAGGACCAATAATAAAATTATATAAATTTAATAATTTTATTAAAATATATAATATTTTAGAGGAATATAAATTAACAGATTCATTAGTATTTGAAAAAATATTAAAATTAACTTATGATTCTTTTACAAATCCAAAAGAAAAAACTTTTGAAGAATACAAGAGTCGTTTTAAATTATAAAGATAAAGATATAGTCTATACTTATTGAAAAATAAGAGAAAAATGTAAATACGTCGTGAGACAGTATGGTTCCTATCTTCTGTAATGAATTATAAAAGTGAATCTATATATTAGTACGAAAGGACCATATATAATTAATCAATGGTGAATTATTAGATATATAATAATTTTTTATTTTTAAAAATTATTAAATATTAATACATATTATATTTTTTTTTATATTATATATCTATGTAGTATAGCTAAATTAATAAAGAATAAATATTGAAAGCATATGAAATATGAATTGGTTTCACGGATATAAAATAATAGTGATTATAGAACATAATCAAATAATAGTGTATTGCAATTAATTTGTATATATAAACTAATTAACTATTATGTCATACAACTTCTAATCTTACATCAATAACATCTTATTTTATTTAAGTTGCATTAGCTCAATTGGTAGAGCGTTTGTTTTGTAATCAAAAGGTTTAGAGTTCAACTCTCTAATGCAACATCATTTCTAAATATATAATATTATTAAATTATATTAATATATATATATATATTATATTTCAACATATGAATTGCATATGAGAGTGAACTTAGTATATTATACAGAGTTCAACTCTCTAATGCAACATTATTAATCCACGTAAATTTATAATTATACTTAACATTATCATTTATATATTTATAATATTTATATGAGTTGAATCTCTTCGCAGAGAGTTCAACTCTCTAATGCAACATCATTTCTAGATATATAATATTATTAAATTATATTAATATATATATATATATTATATTTCAACATATGAGAGTGAACTTATTTAATAAAGTTTAATTATTTAATACATCATAATATATATATATATATTATAATTTATAATCATTTTTTAAATTAATTTAGTATATTATATTAATTTTAATTTAATATATTTATTTAATTAATAATATAAATAATATTATTATTATATAAGTATATAAATATAAAAAATATAAGATCTTATAGTTAAATGGTTATAACATCATCCCTTCACGATGAGAGTACCAGTTCGATTCTGGTTGAGATTATATAGTATATATATTATAATGAATTAAGAGAGAAGCGAACAAGGTAGTTCATAGAAATTGCAAATTTCTAACAACAGGGTTCAATTCCCTCTTCTCTCTATAAATGATAATTATATTTTAATAATTATCATAGAGTATATTAAGTAAAACTAACTCTATAAAATACTAATAACTATAATATATGAGTAATAAAGTAAAATTATAATTTTATTATAAATATTACTAATGAAAATATATTTATATATATAAAAAAAGTTTATTTATTATATTATAAAAAAATTATAATATTTTGAAATTAATCTATAATTAATTAATTAATTAATTAAAATTATAGAAATTAATATATTATTAATTATTTTGTTAATTAATTTTTATAAAAATTATTTTTATTCATAGAGATATGAATAACTATATAAATATTTAAGATAAATTAGTAAAATATTTATATCAATATAAAAACATGTATATTCAAAGATGATTATACTCAACTAATGCTAAAGATATTGCTGTATTATACTTTATCTTTGCTATTTTCTCAGGTATTGTAGGATCTGTTATGTCTTTAATCATTAGATTAGAATTAGCTGCTCCTGGTAACCAAATTTTATACGGAAACCATCAATTATTTAATGTATTAGTTGTAGGACATGCATTATTAATGATTTTCTTCTTAGTTATGCCTGGATTAGTAGGTGGATTTGGTAACTATTTATTACCATTATTAATTGGAGCTTCAGATATGTCATTTGCTCGTTTAAATAATATTTCATTCTGATTATTACCACCTGCTTTAGTTTGTTTAGTTGCATCTACTTTAATTGAAAGTGGAGCTGGAACTGGATGAACAATTTATCCTCCATTAGCAGGAATTCAAGCACATTCATCACCTAGTGTTGATTTAGGTATTTTTGCAGTTCATTTAACATCAATTTCATCATTATTAGGTGCAATTAACTTTATTGCTACATCATATAATATGAGAACAAACGGTATGACATATAGTAAAATGCCATTATTCGTATGAGCTATTATTATTACAGCTGTAATGTTATTATTATCATTACCTGTATTATCTGCTAAACCCCTTATTTATATATATAAAACACTGGCAGATCAAAATTTCACTATATGCTGGAAACTCCTTCCCCGAGGAATATATAATTAAAATATTTCTTGGGTTATTAATTATAGGACAATCAGCAGGAAACCTACAAATCTTGCAGGTTTGTATAAATATTTATATAATTATTAAATATTTATTTGGGATCCTCAGAGACTACACGTGAAAATTAATTTGCCTCAATAGAGGGTATAAAAATTTTGTAAATATTAGATATAATAGTACATTATTTAATAATGTTGAATATCAAAGATCTCAATTAGGTCATTATTTAGCTGGATTAATTGAAGGAGATGGAAGTATTATTATTCCAAAATCAGTTAGATCATCAAAAGGAAAACTTAATTATCCTTCAATTCAAATATCCTTCCATACTAAAGATTTTCCATTATGTTGAAAAATAAGAGAAATATTAAATGGTGGAAGTATTCAAAAAAAAGCTAAAAAAGATTGTTATGTTTTAATAATTAATGATTATAAAACTATAATTTTATTAACTAAATTAATAAATGGTAAATTTAGAACTAATAAAATACATAGATTATGATTATTAATAGATTGATTAAATAATCCTCCTTTAAATGAAATGAAAGATAAATCTAAATTATTATTTAAAGATTTATATTTAGAAAAAAAAGATATTAATAGTGATTCTTTAAATAATGATGCTTGATTATCTGGAATATTAGATGCAGATGGAAATTGTTATATTAGACATTCTATGAATTCTAAAAATATTATTATAACTCAATATTATATTAGATTAAGTCAATCATGTATAAATTCTTGAGGTGAAGATAATATTAATATTATGCAAAAAATAAGTGAATATTTACATACAATAGTAAAAACTGATAATAGAAAAGATGGTACATCTAACTATTTAATTAGAACAACTAGTAGATATAGTAATGATATAATTGTAGAATATTTAACAAAATTTCCATTATTTAGTTCTAAATATTTAGATTATCAAGATTGATTAAATGTTTATAATTTATATGATTATAATATTAAACAATTAAAACATACGGAAAATAATATTAATATTATTATTCAATCTAAATTAAATATGAATAATAATAGAACTTTTTTTAATTGAGATCATTTAAATAATTTTTATATACTTAATTAATAAGATATAGTCCCAACAACTATGTAAGTAGTTGAGTCTTAACTATTTATATTTAGCTTATTCGCTGTAAATATAAATAATATTATATATATTTATTTATATATAAATAAATAAATTATATAAGTATCACTAAAAACAAGGTTAAGCAAGATTTAGGGTGTTACAATGTTATTAATGGACCGTAACTTCAATACTTCATTCTTCGAAGTAGCTGGAGGTGGAGATCCTATCTTATACCAACACTTATTCTGATTCTTTGGTCACCCTGAAGTATATATTTTAATTGTACCTGGATTTGGAATTATTTCACATATTGTATCTACATATAGTAAAAAACCAGTATTCGGTGAAATTTCAATGGTATATGCTATGGCATCTATTGCTTTCTTAGGATTCTTAGTATGAAGTCATCATATGTATATTGTTGGTTTAGATGCTGATACAAGAGCATACTTTACATCATCAACTATGGTTATTGCAGTACCTACAGGTATTAAAATTTTCAGTTGATTAGCAACATTATATGGAGGATCAATTCGTTTAGCTGTACCTATGTTATATGCAATTGCATTCTTATTCTTATTCACAATTGGTGGATTAACAGGAGTAGCATTAGCTAATGCATCATTAGATGTTGCATTCCATGATACATATTATGTAGTTGGTCGAAAAATGGCCCTTTATAATTATTTAGGATTTTACAATAATTATATCGAAATTGACTATATGCTGGAATATATGTTTTTAAGTAATTGTTTACTAATTATTCTTTTATGATATTTAAATTTCTCTTTGAAATTAAATGAGATTAAATTATTAATAATTAATAATTTTAAGGTAATTAGTCAAAATAACATATTATTTGATATATTTTTATTTAATAAAAAATATACAGACATACAATCAGCAGAAAACCTACAAATCTTACCGATTTGTATAAAGGGATTCTCAGAGACTACACGTCAATCCTCTAATTTTTTAAATTCTACCATTAAAAATACTAATAATTTTAATAATTCTGAAAATTTAATTGATAGTAAATTTATTCATTGATTTGCAGGAATATTAGATGGAAATGGATATTTCCAAGTTAGAAAAATAAATGGTAAGGAAAAATTAAAAACTATTGAAATAAAACTTCACAATAGAGATATAAAAATATTAAATATTATTCAAAATAAATTAAAATTAGGTAGAGTTTATGTCTATAAAAATAAACCTTATGTAAAATATATAGTATCAAGAACATCTCAAATGACTCAAATTATAAATATGATTAATGGATTAATACGTATAAAAGTATTAAATTATAAAAAAGCTTGTGATGTTTTAAATATTAATTTTATCGAAGCTAATTATAATATTGAGGAAAATGATCCTTATTTTGCAGGTTTAATAGATACAGATGGAACTATAGTTTTAAATTTTAATAATAATAGAATAGAATGTAATTTAGAATTAAAATTAAATGAATATTCATCTAAATTAAATTTAAATAATGTAATTCCTAATTATATTCCTTCAAAATTAATAAAAAATCATAAATTAACTGGTAATAAAACATCTCAATCTATAAGATTTAGTTATCAAACAGTTAATGGTATGATTTATTTATATAATTATTTTATGATTAATAGACTTTATTGTGATATGAAATTTTATAGAATTTCAAAAATACCTTATTTCTTAAAAATTAGAAAATATGCAAAATATTCATTTAATAGTAATGAATTTTTAATTTATTCTAATTTTTTAATAGATTTTATAAAATATGAAAATCCAAAATGGACAATGACACCATTTTTAAAAAAAATTAGAGTGAAGATATAGTCCACATGATTATTATATATATATAATCATTTGCATTTCCATTATGTATTATCAATGGGAGCTGTATTCTCATTATTTGCTGGATATTATTACTGAAGTCCTCAAATTTTAGGATTATACTATAATGAAAGATTAGCACAAATCCAATTCTGATTAATCTTTATTGGAGCTAATGTTATCTTTATGCCAATGCATTTCTTAGGATTACAAGGAATGCCTCGTAGAATTCCTGATTATCCTGATGCTTATGCAGGTTGAAACTATGTAAGTTCAGTTGGTTCAGTAATTGCTATTTCATCATTAGCATTATTTATTTACATCTTATACGATCAATTAGTAAATGGATTAACAAATAAAGTTGAAAATAAAGCAGTTATCTTTAATAAAGCACCTGACTTTGTAGAATCAAATACAATCTTTGCTAATAACTCAATTAAATCATCATCTATTGAGTTCTTATTAACATCACCACCAGCAGTTCATTCATTCAATACACCTGCTGTACAATCATAATTATAATTCTTATTATAATTTATCATTTTTCATATTCATTACAAATAATATTATATAACATAATATATATATAATATAATATATAAGTAATATAAAATAATTACAATATTTATTATTATTATAGTATAATTTACTATAAGATTATATATATATATAATATATATAAGTTATAAAAAAAATATAAAAAATAAAGAAATTTATAAAAATAAATAAAATAAATTTAAAATGCCACAATTAGTACCATTTTACTTTTTAAATCAATTAACATATGGATTTATTTTAATTGTAATCTTATTAGTATTATTCTCACAATTCTTATTACCAAGAATTTTACGTTTATATATTACTAGATTATTTATTTCAAAATTATAGTAAATATAATTGATTAAATATATAAATCATAATTATTAATTATGATAAAATTATTTATTTATTAACGTAAATAATTAATGTAAAATGTAAATATAGGTATTAAATAATAAAAATATTTAATATAAAGAAATATAATAAAAGAATGACATTTTTTGTAAATTCTCCATTAGATCAATTTGATATTAAAGTATTTATGGGATTCGTATCTCCATTTATTGATTTATCAAATTTTAGTATTACAACTTTCACAGTATATTGTGTATTTGTATTAATTGTAATTTTAGGATTAACATTATTAACAGATAATAATGGTAAAATTATTGGAAGTAGATGATATGTATCACAAGAAGCCATGTATGATACAATTAATAATATGGTATCAGGACAAATTGGTGGTAAATTAGGTGGATATTACTTCCCATTAATTTATACATTCTTCATCTTTATCTTCACAGCTAACTTAATTAGTATGATTCCATACTCATTTGCTATTACATCACATTTAGTATTTATTATTTCATTATCAGTAGTTATTTGATTAGGAGTAACTATTTTAGGTTTCTACTATCATGGATTAGAGTTCTTTGGATTATTTGTACCTGCAGGTTGTCCATTAGCTTTAGCTCCTTTATTAGTATTAATTGAATTATTATCATACTCAGCTCGTGCTGTATCATTAGGATTACGTTTATCAGCTAATACTTTATCAGGACATTTATTAATGGCTATTTTAGGAGGATTAGTATTCAACTTAATGAGTGTATCTATTGTTACATTTGTTTTAGGATTTATTCCTTTAGCTGGTATTTTAGCTATTGTAGTATTAGAATTTGCTATTGCTATGATTCAAAGTTATGTATTCTCAATTTTAGCAAGTGGATATATTAAAGATGGATTATACTTACATTAATTTATAATTTAATATATTTATTTATTCATATTCATTTCAATTTATTATTTATATATAAGTTAATATATATTATTATTATTAATAATTATTATAATAATAATTATAATATATATATATATATATTATAAAGAGTTTATAATTTAACGGTAAAATGTTACTTTGATAAGGTAAAAATATTGGTTCGATTCCAGTTAAACTCATTATGGATAAATGACCGAGTGGTTTAAGGTATAATATTTGAGCTATTAAGTGTATTTTATACACCGGGGGTTCGAATCCCTCTTTATCCGATATATCATTGGGGTTATAGTTTAATGGTAAAACGATTGTGTTGCATGCAGTAAATATGAGTTCGATTCTCATTAACTCCAATAATTAAATAGTAATATTATAATAAATAAAATTTATGAAGGGGTTATCTATGTTGGTAGTAGGTATTGAGCTGTAAACTCAACGGATGTATTCCCTCGCATGTTCGATTCATGCCCTCTTCAAAATAATTAAATTAAGTTTTTATAGCTTAATCAGGTAAAGCATCTCACTGTTAATGAGACTACTGTCGGTTCAAATCCGTCTAAAAACTCAATAAAAAATAATTATTATTATTATTAATAATTATTAATAAAACAATGAAAATAAATAAATAAATATTTTCATAAATGATATAAAAAATATAATATTTTTTATAATATAAAAATATTATTCTTAAAGGTAAAAAATAAACAAAATGTTATATAATTTAATAGATATAAATACTTTAAATAGTACTGAATTATTAGATTTAATTGGATTATTATCAATAATTAGTGCAATTTCAATTATTATAGTAACAAATCCAATGTATAGTATTTTATATTTAATTGCATTATTTGTAAATATAGCTTTATATTTATATTTAATTGGAATTAGTATTATGAGTTTACTATACTTATTAGTATATGTAGGTGCTATTGCAATTTTATTCTTATTTATTTTATCATTATTTTCAGCTGTTAATTCCTCAGAAAATGATTCTGAATATTCATCTTTAAATAGTAATAATTATCCATTAGTATTATTAATAATATATTTATTATATAAACAAGCACAAAACTTCTATAATAGTGTTTATAATCAATATATTATTGTAGATAAAATTGATTCAAATATATCAACAGTATATGATAATAATTGATTTAATATTTTTGATTTTAATCATTTAAATCAAATTGGATATTTATTATATACAGAATATTCAATAATATTTATTGTATTATCAATTATTTTATTATTTTCAATTGTAAGTGCTATTATTTTAACTTATAATAAATAATAATAATAATAATTATAATTATGATTATAATTATGAATAATTATTTATATATAATTAATATATTTCTTAAATATTAATTATTATATATATATATATAATATATAAGTTTAGTTAATAATAGATATTTAATTATTGTATTAACTTATTACTAAACAAAATTAAAAAAAAATAAAAAAAATGTTAAGTTTAATTATTTCATTAGCTGAAATGTTAATATTATTTGTCTGTGTATTATTAAGTGTTGCTTACTTAACAATTGCAGAAAGAAAAACATTAGCCTATATGCAAAGAAGAATTGGTCCTAATGTAGTTGGATACTATGGACAATTAATGGCTATTGCTGATGCATTAAAATTATTATTAAAAGAAATAATTTTAGTAAGAGAGTCAGATAAAATCTTAATTATTGTAAGTCCTGTTATTGCTTTATGTTTTGCTTTATTATCATGAGGAGTTATTCCATTTAGTCCAGGTATTGCTATTGGAGATATAGAATATAGTATTTTATATTTATTAGTAATTGGAAGTATTGGAGTATTTGGTACATTATTAGTAGGATGATCATCTAACTCTAAATTTACCTTATTAGCTAGTATTAGATCTACAGCACAATTAATTAGTTATGAATTAATTTTAACTACAGATATTATTATTTGTATTTTATTAAATAATTCATTAAATATTAATAGTTATATTGATAGTCAACAAGCTATTTGAATAGGTATTCCATTATTACCTATTGCTATTACATATTATATTGCAAGTATTGCTGAAACTAGTCGTCCACCATTTGATAATATTGAAGCTGAATCTGAATTAGTTTCAGGTCATATGACTGAATTAAGTGCATCACCATTCGTATTATTCTATTTAACAGAATATAATAATATTGTAGTTATGTGTTTCTTAAATGTTATTTTATTTTATGGAGGATATATGTTTAATTTAATTCCTGTTGAAACTATTATAAATGTATTTAATATAAATAACTTTAATTATATTTATGTATTAGAAAGTGTAACTTATGTAATTAATATTAGTATTAAAGCTATTATTTTAATGTATGGATTTATTTGAGTTAGAGCTAGTTTCCCTAGATTAAGATATGATTTATTAGTAAATCTTTGTTGAGTAATATTTATACCATTATTATTTGGTATTTTAATTATTATTCCTAATATCCTTTATGTATTCGATTCTTTCGCTATTTATAGTTAATTAATTAATTAATTATATTAATTAATTATTTTTATTCATATTCATTATATATATATTATATATTATAATTTATATAAGTAATATATAATATATATTATATAAATGCCCTTATAGCTTAATCTGGTAAAGCAGTAGAGTGAAGTTCTATATATATAAGTTCAATTCTTTTTGGGGGCATTATTAAAATAATATGAATAAGTATTATTAATAAAAATAATATTACTTAGAATTCCTTTAGCTTAATGGCAAAGCATAATACTTCTAATATTATTTATCTATGTTCAAATCATGGAAGGAATAATATAATCATATTATTATGAAATATTTAAAAATATTAATTTATTTAGGATATATATTAAGTATTACAATTAATAATTTTATAAAAAAAATTAGCTGAAAATAAAGTAAGTATTTAGTTATAAAATTTATTTATAAATGACACATTTAGAAAGATCACGTCATCAATTATTCCCATTCCATTTAGTTCAACCATCACCTTGACCTATTGCAGTATCATTTGCATTAATGTCATTAGCATTATCATTAGGATTAACAATGCATGGATATATTTCAGGAGTTAATGTATTATTTTCATCAATTTTCTTAGTATTATTTAGTATGACATTATGATTTAGAGATATTATTGCTGAAGGTACATACTTAGGAGATCATACATTAGCAGTTAGAAAAGGATTAAACTATGGATTTATTTTATTCGTAGTATCTGAAATTTTAATTTTTGCTGGAATTTTCTGAGCATACTTCCATTCAGCTATGTCACCAGCTATTGAATTAGGAGCAGTTTGACCTCCAATTGGTATTACAGCTATCTCAGCTACAGAATTACCATTATTAAATACAATTATTTTATTAGCAAGTGGTGCAACAGTTACATATAGTCATCATGCAACTATTGAAGGTAATAGAAAAAATGCATTAAGTGGATTATTTGTAACATTATGATTAATTATTATCTTCGTTGCATGTCAATTCATCGAATATACTAATTCTACATTTACAATTGCAGATGGAGTATATGGATCAGTATTCTATGCAGGTACAGGATTACATTTCTTACATATGGTAATGTTAATTATTATGTTATCAGTTTGTTATTGAAGAATGAGAAATTATCATTTTACAACAACTCATCATGTTAACTATGAAACAACAATTTTATACTTACATGTATTAGATGTAATTTGATTATTCTTATATATTGTTATGTACTGATGAGGAGCTTAATTAAAAAAAAAATAATTTTTTTATTATTATTCATATTCATTAAAAAATAATATATATAATATAATATTATATTATTATTATTATAATTAATTTACGACATATATATATTTATAAAAAAAATTTATTAAATATATAATTATAAAAAACTCAAATGAAATTTACAATGTTATTATTAATAATTGGATTAATTGGTTATATAATTAACCATAAATCTAATATTATTATATTATTTATTTCCATTGAAATAATGTTATTAGGTGTAACAATCTTTATTATTTTAAGTGGATATAATAATGATGATATTATAGGATTAGTAATAGGTGTAATTGTTTTAATCATTACAGGTATTGAATCTGCAATTGGTTTAACAATTTTAGTAAATTATTATAAATTAAAAGGAACATTACCAACAAATATTTAATTTATGATTTTATTTATTTTATTACCATTCTTAAATGTAATTATTAGTGGATTATTTGGTAGATATATAGGTGTAAATTGAACAAAAATTATCAATATTACAAATTTATTTATCATTTTCTTATTATTAATTTATTATTATATAGATATTTTATCAACAGATAATGAATATACTTTAAATTTATTACAATTTGTTAATATTGAATATTTAACAATTGATTATTCATTTAATTTAGATTTATTAAGTATTACTATGTTAATACCAGTAATATTTATTTCATTAATTGTTAATATCTTTGCAGCTGGATATATGGAAAGTGATTGTCATAATCAAAGATTTTATACATATTTAGCTTTATTCACTTTATTTATGATTATTTTAGTATTAGGAGATAATTATTTAATGTTATTTATTAGTTGAGAATATATTGGAGTTGCTTCATTCTTATTAATTGGATTCTGATATAATAATATTGATAATGTAAAATCATCATTAAATGCTATGTTAGTTAATAAAGTAGGAGATGTATTCTTTATTATTGGATTAATTTATTTAATTTATATTTATAAATCTTTAAATTATAGTACAATTTTCTCATTAGTTCCATATATTAATCCTGATATTAATTCTTTAATTATCTTATGTTTTATTTTAGCAGCTAGTGCTAAAAGTGCTCAATTTGGATTACATAACTGATTAATTTGAGCTATGGCTGGACCTACACCTGTATCAGTATTATTACATGCAGCTACTTTAGTTATTGCAGGAATTTATTTATTAATTAGATCATCAGCTATTATGGAATATTGTCCTAATATGTTATTATTTAGTCTTTGATTAGGTGCTATAACTACATTAATAGCTGGATTTATAGCTGTTAATACTAATGATATTAAAAGAATTATTGCATTATCAACTATGAGTCAATTAGGTATTATGTTAGTTTCAATTGGATTATCTTGTTATAACTTAACATTATTCCATGTATTATGTCATAGTTTATATAAAGCTTTATTATTTATTTGTGCAGGTACTATTATTCATAGTATTGCTAATGAATTACAAGATATTCGTTATATTGGAGGTTTAATAGTATATATGCCTATTACATATATTTGTATGTTAGTTGGTTCATTATCATTAATGGGATTACCTTCAATGACTGGATATTATTCTAAAGATATTATTATTGAATCAAGTGTTGGTATTTATACTATATCTGGTTTAATTGTATATTGATTAGTTGTTATAAGTTCATTATGTACTAATATTTATATTTTAAAATTAATTTATTATTCATTTGTTAATACTCCACAATTAAGTAAATTTATTTATAATAATGTAGTTGAATTAGATTTTAAACATAAAACAACATTATTATTTATTGTACCTATGGTTATCTTAACATTTGGATCATTATTTGTAGGATACTTATTACAAGATATTTATTTAGGTATGGGTAATAATATTTCAGGTTTATTTATTAGTCCTAATAATTTAAGTTTAATTGAAACTCACTTTAGTATTAATATTTATTATAAATGAGTTCCTATTATTAATATTGTTTTAAGTATTATAGGTATATTATATATTTATGAATATAAATATGATTTAATTTATATTTATAATAATAAATTACTTTATAATATTTATATCTTATTTAATACTAGATTCTTATTTGATCAAGTATTTAATAATTTAATTATTAGAAAAGCTTTAATTTTATCTGGACATTTTAATGCTTTAATTGATAATGGTATTTTATCAACTATAGGACCAAATGGATTTAAAAAATTATTAAATAATATGTCATATACTATTATTAAATATAATACTCACTTATTCAATAATTATTTAATTTACATTACATATAGTTTATTAACTGTAATTTTAATTTTATATATTTAAATAATTCTAATTATTTAAATTATTTTTCATATTCATTAATATTAAATATATATAAGATATATATAAATATATTATTATTATATTTCTCAATATATATATATATATATAAGGGTATAGTTTAATTGGTAAAACAGTTGACTTCAAATCAATTGAGTGATAGTTCAAGTCTGTCTGCCCTTGTTTTTATAATTAATAAAAATTATCATATAAGATAATATAATATATATATATATTTATATAATAATATAATAATATATTATTATATATTATATGAGTATAGGTTAATGGTAAACTTAATGTCTTCCACACATTTTATGTGAGTTCGATTCTCACTACTCATAATATTATATATTTATTTATATAATTATTTATAATCATTATAAGTAATGTATATATTATAATATAGGATCCATAGCTTAATGGTAAAGTATCATCTTGTCACGATGGGGTATATCAGTTCAAGTCTGATTGGATTCGTAAAAATAAATAATTATTTATAGCTTAATTAAAGCTGGAAAATTGATCATCGGCAAGATAAGTTATTTACTAAATAATAGAATTTTATTTCTGAGGAGTTCGAATCTCCTATTTTCCGTTTATATTATATAGTATAATTATTAGGAAAGTTATAATAATTTTATGGAAATAAATAGTAATAATTATTATCAATAATTTATCCATAGTATATATATATATAATATAGTATATATATATTATATATATAATAAATATATATAATATACTATATATTATTATTATATTAGTGAAATATTTTTAACAAAACATAAGCTTATTAATTATATAATATATAATATATTAACAACAGATAAAAGCCAACCGGTGAGGCGCTTTCTTTGGGAGAAAGAGTTAGTTAGTTCGATTCTAGCTTATCTGATATAATATATTAATGAATATGTAAATATTATTGTTAAATAAACAATAATTAAATTGTATTTAATTTAATAGATACTCCATATACACCTGTTTTAGCTTTATTAACTTTAGTTAATTGACTAATAGAATGATGATTTGGAATATAATTTAATTTATATTTTTTATTTAAATTAATATCAAAATTTAAATATTTAATATTATTAGTATTTTTAGATACTAATAAACCACTATTTTTTTTATATAATTTATTAGATAAAGATCCAAATAATAATTTTTCTTTAATAGAACGAGATACTCCTACTTTTTTAATATTTTTACCTTTAAATAAAATACTTAAACCAATTAAATATTTATTAATTAATAAATCATTAGTTATTTTATTAACATCAAATGATTTATAAATTTGATCAATACGAAGTGTAGGATTATTTAATATATTATTATATTTAATATTATTATTACTAATTATATTATTAATATAATTATTTTTAATACTTAATGAATTATTCATAGGTATATTATCTCTTAATAATTTACTATAAGTTTTACCAGCTAATCCTCCTTTATATTTATCTAAATCATAACTAATACTTGAATTAAAAATAACATTATCATTATAATTATATTTAATTTTATTAGGTATAATTACTACTTTTTTATTATATAATCCACTTAAATAGGTTGAAATATTAAATACTTCATTATTATTTAAACAACCTAATATATTATTAATATCTTTAATTAAAGATCCATAATATAAACTATGTTTATTATTAATATTTGTTTTAATACAAGTATCATTATAATTAAAATTAATATAAACAGTATTAATTGTATGTTTAAATTTAGGTTTATTAATAAAAATTCTACTTAAATTATTATTATTATCTTTAATAATAAATAATTTAATTAATAATTTACTTACTAATCTATCTAATAATACTGTATTCATTATTTCATTTTTATTATATTTATATAATTGACTTGTTCAACTATTCATCATATTTGAATTTTGTAATTTTGTACCTTTATTATTATATTCACGTAAATATTTATTTAAATATAATGCATTTCTTTCATTATTATTAATATTATTTAATGCTTTACTTGATAATTTATATAAATAAGATTTTTTTATTGAATTTTGATTAATCATTATTTTCTTTTTACTTTTTTTTACGGTTCACATATAAATATGTCATCTTATCTTATAATTATTATATTATAATAATTATTTATTTATACAAATAATTATATTATTATTAATATATTTAAATATAAGTAATATATATATATATATTATATATAATAATTTTATAGCTACTTTGGTGGAATCGGTAGACACGACGCACTTAAAATGCGTTACTTATAAGTATAAAAGTTCAAGTCTTTTAAGTAGCAATTTCAATATATCTTCATATTTTATAAAATATATAATATATATTTCCATAATTATACATAATTATTACATGAATAATATGATAAAAAATATCATACAAATCATTTATATATATATATATATTATTCTATAATATATTACATGAATTGTAGACAGCATTGTCATACAATTCATATATCTTCATATATATATAAATTAAAAGTAAACTAAATTTTAATTATATAATAATAATTTTTATATAGAAATTATGAATTGTAGACGATACAAACTATTGTCATACAATTCAATATTATATCGTTATTTATATATTTATATATATATAATTATTATATGTAATAATAATATTATATATATTAATTGAATTGTAGACAGCATTGTCATACAATTCAATATATTAATATATTATAATATATATATAAGTATATAATATATATATATATATATTATTATTCTATATTATATTAATTGAATTGTAGACGATATAAAATATTGTCATACAATTCATATATAAATGAATTGTAGACTAATAGGTAAGTCCCCAAAATTTGAGTTTGGCTTATGGTGTGTTCGAGTCACCCCAATTCAAAATAATCATAAACATCTTTATAATATTTTTCATATTTTTTTAATTAATAATTTAAAGAATATTGTTTAATCGTAAAACATTGTAGTAATAGTATTAATATTTTACCATTATATATATTATATATATATATATTATATTAGAGAGTATTGTTTAATGGTAAAACATCATGGAAATGTTTTACGAAATATTAATATATGTCTATATATTTATATATATATATCTATTAAATAGAGAGTATTGTTTAATGGTAAAACATCTGTCTTTTAAGCAGTCTATAGTGGTTCGATTCCACTTATTCTCAAAAATATCATAACTAAATAAATAACAATAATATTAATATAATAAAAATAATAAAAGTATAAAGTAATCTTATTTATAAAAATAAATAATATAATAATAGTAAAATTAATTTTTATTATTATTTATTAATTTTTTAATAATAATAATTAAAAATTAATAAATATAAAAATAATAACCAAAATGGCTATTAGAAAATCTCAAGTATTTTTATCATTAGCTAATAGTTACTTAATTGATTCACCTCAACCATCAACTATTAATTACTGATATAATTTAGGATCATTATTAGGATTATGTTTAATCATTCAAATTTGTTCAGGAATCTTCTTAGCAATGCATTATTCAAGTCATATCGATTTAGCTTTCTCATCAGTAGAACATATTATGAGAGATGTTAACTATGGATATTTAATTCGTTATATCCATGCTAATGGAGCTTCATTCTTCTTTATTTGTATGTATGCACATATCGGTAAAGCATTATACTATGGTAGTTATAAATCACCAAGAGTATTAGTTTGAGTAATTGGAGTAATTATCTTTATTGTAACAATGGCTACAGCATTCTTGGGTTATAAAAATACACAACATAGCCCAAAATCAAATATTAATTATAATAAAACTAGAAAAATTATTAATAAAACATTATTATTAAATCAAAAATCTTATTTACATACTAAAAGTACTCAAGATATACAAAAACCTGAAGATTTATTTAAAAATATAGGATTAACTGTAGAAAATTATTGAGAACATTTAGATTTATCTAGTACTAGAGATAATATTAAAAATACAGTTAAAAATAAAAGTGGAGTATATATTATATTAAATAAAATTACAGGTAATAAATATATTGGTTCAGCTAGTACTAATAAATTATATACTAGATTTGCTAATCATTGTATTCATACTAATCATGGTAGTAAAATAGTTAAAAAAGCTATTAAAAAATATGGTTTAAATAATTTTATATTTGGAATAATAGAATATTATCCAGATATTATAACTAAAGATAATAATATAGAATTATTAAAATTAGAACAAACTTATTTAAATATATTAACTCCTGAATATAATATATTAACTGAAGCTGGAAATAGTTTTGGTTATAAACATTCAGAAGAAACATTAATGAAAATGAAAGCTTTATATACTAATGAACGTAAAGAAATATTACGTCAATATCAAATAAATCGTAAAAATAAATGATTAAAAGAATCAAAAAATAAAATAAAAATTAGACAATCACATTTAATATTAAATACTGAAGATCAAATTAAAAAAAGATCAGATAAATTTAGTAAAACTATATATTTAAAATCTTTAGATACAAATATGATTATATGTGAATTTAAAAATATTAGTAAAATGCACAATTATATTTGTTGTAGTGAACGTACTATTAGAAGAAGTATTACTGCTGGTCATATATTTATACCTATCCCTTATGTTAAATATTTAAAAACAGATTTAATAAAAAAATATAATAATGTTAAAGATAATGATATATCTTTAAAAAATTTAAAATTAAAATCAGGAGTAATTAAAACTTATGATTATTTAATAAAATTTAAAGTAACAAGAATTAAAGATAAATAATAATTAATAAATAATTATATTTGATAGTCTACTATGATAATTAAATAATAATTATCTACATATATAATAACTATTATTAGAAAATATATGTAAAGTTTCAAAAAAAATTATTTTTTTTGAGTATTTATATTTTTAAATATAAATATAGGCAATACTAGTGAAAACGATCAAAATATATATGTTTTAATATATACAAGATCGTCGGTTAAATAATTGATCGCGACAGACTGGAACACTGGTAGGTATCTGAAATGATGCTTAATGCACAGTCGAAATTTACAATAATATATATATATAAATAAATATATATATAAATTTGTATTGTTGTGTTTATGGACAAATGTCTCATTGAGGTAAATTAATTGCCTCAAATGTTATTATTATATATATTTTATATAAATTTATATCTTCAATTACTAAAAGTCATTATTATTATATAAATAATAAATATAAAATTCATAATGAATGTACTTCACGTAAAAATGTATCAAATTTTGAAGAACCTTGACCATTTAAAGATAGTACTATTATAGAAATAATATATGGTTCTTTATTAGGTGATTCTCATGCTGAAAAGCGTAAAGAAGGAAAAGGTACAAGAATAACATTTTATCAAGAAAGTAGTCATAATGATTATTTATTATATTTACATAGTTTAATAGCTAATTTAGGTTTTTGTAATACAAATATACCTAAAATAACAACAAGATTAGGTAATAAAGGAAAAATAAGAAAAATAATTAGATTTAATACTTGAACTTATGAACAATTTAATATTATAAAAGATTTATGATATATAAATAATAAGAAAAGATTACCTAATAATTTAAAAGATTATTTTACACCTTTAGCATTAGCTATATGAATAATGGACGATGGAGGTAAAGTAAGTTCAGGTTTAAAAATAGCTACTAATAGTTTTAAATATGAAGAAGTTCAATATTTACAATATTTATTAAAAAATATTTATAATATAGATAGTAATATACATTTAACTGGTGTAAATAACCAATATAATATTTATATTATAGCTTCTTCTATGCCTTTATTAGTTAATATAGTTAAACCTTATATTATACCTTCTATGAAATATAAATTTGGTAAATATATATAATATGACTTATTTTTTTATTAAAAATAAGATAACTTATAAATTAATTATAAGTTATACATAGTATTATATATAGTTAATAAACTAAACTTATGCAATATATAATTAAAAATAAGTTATATATATATAATGCAACATTATTGAAAACAGGTCAAATTTATATGTTAAGTAAAAAGACCGTGGGTATATTATAATATCCCGACAGAGTGGTTCAATAATGGGTGTCTGAAATGATGCTTAATGTGCACTCGGAGATAATATATATTTTCTATGTATTATATATCACAAGGCTTATATTATTAATAATAAAATTAAATATTTTATTGATTATAAGTACAGGGTATAATTTATGTTAACATATTATAATATATAAATTAATAAAATATATATTATAATAAATAATCATTACTATCACTACAGAGTAATAATAAACTAAATAAATATTAAAAAGTATTTATTACTTTGTAAGTAAGTAGTAATAAATTAAATAAATTATATTATTATCTTGGCAACAGTAATTACTAACTTATTCTCAGCTATACCATTTATTGGTAAAGATTTAGTTCCGTTTTTTATCCTTTCACCATTATATATAATTTTTATATCTAATATTAAAAATAAATCTAATAATAAAATTATCAAAGATGATAAAATAATTGAAAATAAAATAATTGAAAATAAATCTCTAAAAGACAAATATTCAGATGATAAGTTAAATTTATTATTTAAATTTATAGGTTTTATAGATGGAGATGGTTATATAAGAGTAACTAAGAAAAATAAAATATATAAAGAAAAAATAATAGAGTATATATATATATCATTAATAATTAATTTAAATGAAAATGATTTGGATTTATTAAAACATTTTCAATCAGAATTACAATTAGGTAAAGTATATAATATAACACCTAAAAAAGGTAGAAATAAATTAGCAAGATTAGAAATTAATAAAACTGATTTAAAAAATATATTTTTACCATTATTAAATAAATATAATATACAATTTTTAACTATTAAAAGACAAAAACAATTTTTATTAATGAAATATATTATGGATAATAATATAATTTATTATAAAGATATTATAAATAATAATAAATTAAATAATTATATTAATAATAATTTAATTAAATATAATTTCCATAATTTATATTATTTTAATAATTGATTAGTTGGATTTACTATAGCTGAAGGTTCTTTTATTAAAAAAAATAATCAAAGTAAAGATATGTGTTTTCAATTAAAACAAAAATATAATTTTAATTTATTTAATAGTATAAAAACAAAATTAAATTTAAATAAATGTTTAAGTATTAATAAAGGTAAATATATACAATTAAGTGTATCATCTAAAAAAGATATTGAAAAAATAATTATATTTTTTGAAGAAAATAAATTATTAGGTTATAAATTAATTCAATATAAAAAATGATTATTAGATTTACAAATTAATAATAGATATAAAAATATAAATATTAATCAAAAAAAATAAAATGAGCGGCCTTATATTGTAAAATATAAAGGAAAAATAAGGTGAATTATATGAAACTCCATAAAAAATTATGGACAATATATAGCGAAGTATATTCGATACATAATTATTTATAATAAATTATTGATATATAATTATTTATAATAAATTATCAGGAATATAAACGTTTAACGACTAGAAAGTGAGTAGTATAACAATAATCTTTCCACGAGCGCCTTACATCCAAAATATATAATAAAATTTTGGATGATGATATAGTCTAATCTTAGAAGTAATTTTAAGTAAATATATATAAACAATATATAAAAATGGTGTTAAATTTAGTCATTTGAGGAGCATTCTCAGTAGCTAATCCTACTATTCAAAGATTCTTTGCATTACATTACTTATGTCCATTTATTTTAGCAGCATTAGTAGTAATGCATTTAATGGCATTACATGTACATGGTTCAACAAATCCTTTAGGAATTAGTAATAATATTGATAGATTACCATTCCATGGATACTTTGTATTCAAAGATTTAGTAACAGTATTCTTATTCTTATTAATCTTCTGTTTATTTGTATTCTTCTCACCTAATACATTAGGTCAAAAATGGCCCTTAATAATAATATTATCTATATTATTTATTATGAATTACGCTATATGCTGGAAATATTTATTTACAATTTATAATAAAACTAATAATATTAGTGATAATTTAAATAATTTCATATTAATAAATCTCAAATTATTAAAAAAATATTATCCCTTATTAGTAAAATATTATTATAAAGAATATAATCAGCCGCAAACCAAAATAATTAAATACATATATTATTATATATTTAATATATTAGTAGATTGTTCAGAGACTACACGCGTAAAAAAAATTAAATATTTATTATCAAATTATCCTTTAATACGTTTATTATCCTCTAAATCTAAAAATACCGATAATAAATTCAATGAATGATTAGCGGGATTAATAGATGGAGACGGTTCTTTTGGTATTACTAGTAAAAAATATACTAATTGTGAAATAACAGTCGCATTAGAGGATGAAAAAATGTTAAAACAAATTCAACATAAATTCGGTGGTTCAATAAAACTTAGATCAGGTGTTAAAGCTATAAGATATAGATTACAAAATAAACAAGGTATGATAAAATTAATCAATACAGTTAATGGTAATATTCGCCATAGTAAAAGATTAACTCAATTATATCAAGTATGTAATTTATTAAATATAGAAGTTATTAAACCTAAACCATTAACTATAAATAATGGTTGATTTATAGGATTTTTTGATGCTGATGGAACAATAAATTATTATATTAGAGATAAAGAAAATAAAAATAGAATTAGACCTCAATTAATAATTAGTGTAAGTAATAAATATTTACATGATATTGAATATTTTAAAGAAATATTTGGAGGAAATATATATTTTGATAAATCTAAAAATGGATGTTATAAATGAGTTATTTCTAATGAAATATTACATAATAAATTTTATAATTATCATAAATTATATTCCTCTAAATCTTTTAAAGGTCAACGTATATTTTTAATAAAAGAATTTTATAATTTATATAATAAAAAAGCCATTAGATCAGATATTAATTCACTTTTATATAAAGCATGAATAATTTTTGATAAAAAATGAAATAAATTACATTGATAATAAATTTCATTTTTATAAATAAATAAATAATAAAAATTTAATTTTTTAAGATATAGTCCATTTTTATAATTAAGTAAGATATATATATATATATATATAATATATATTATTCTTAATAATAAAAAGCATCCTGATAACTATATTCCAGGAAATCCTTTAGTAACACCAGCATCAATTGTACCTGAATGATATTTATTACCATTCTATGCAATTTTACGTTCAATTCCAGATAAATTAGGTGGAGTTATTGCTATGTTTGCAGCTATTTTAATTTTATTAGCATTACCAGTTACAGATAGAAGTGTAGTAAGAGGAAATACATTTAGAATTATTTCTAAATTCTTCTTCTTCTTATTCATCTTTAATTTCTTATTATTAGGACAATTAGGACAATTACATGTTGAAGTACCATTTATTCAAATGGGACAAATTGCAACATTTAACTACTTCTTCTACTTTATTGGTATTGTTCCAGCTGTTTCAACATTAGAAAATATTTTATTCTATATTGGACGTGTTAAATAATTTTAATATATAAATATATATATATAATATATATTTATATAATTTTCATATTCATCAATAATAATAATAATAATAATAATAATTTAAATAAATAATTAAAAATATAAGTAAAGAAATAAAATGTTAATAATCAGTTTATTTATCTTATTAATTTATAGTTCAGTAATCAGTACATCAGAATCACTTTTAACAAATAATAGAAATGTAGTAAAAATGGGATTATTAGTATTATTATATAGTTTATATATGATAATAACAAATATTCAATATTATAATACAAATATATTATTATTTAATGACTTATATGTATTAAATACATATAATATTTATTTTATTATATTAATTTTAATAATAGCTATGAGTTTAGTTACAATTAATATAATTAATATGTCATCAACAAATGAAAATAATTCAGGATTAAATTCAATTTATAAAAATTATTTAGCCTTAAATAACTTTAATAGATATTATATTACAATAATTATATTTAATATAATAGGTATAATATTATTTATGACAAGTAATAATATTATTTCAATATTTATTGGAATCGAATTACAATCTTATTCATTATATATTTTAACAGGAATACCATCAAGATCAAATACAAGTGCACATAATTCATTATTCTATTACTTAATAGGAGGATTTGGATCAATAATAATTTTATATGGAATAAGTTTATTATATTATACATCAGGTAATATTTATTTAAACAATATTAATATTTTATTAGATTATGATTCATTTAGAAATTCATTATTAATAGGATATTTATTTATGATTTTTGGATTATTAATAAAAATTGGTGCTGGTCCAATGTATAATTGATCAATATTATTATATATGAATTCTAATACAATTGTAACATCATATATAAGTATTATTCCTAAATTAAGTATTTTAACATATATATGATATATTTATAATCAATTAAATATTGGAGATATTAATACAATAACATCATATATTGATGATAAAATTATATTAATATTATCATTAATTATAACAATATCATTAATAATAGGATCAATATCAGGATTAAGTCAAATTAAAATTAAAAGTATTTTAGCTTATAGTGGATTATTAAATATTGGTTACTTAGTATTATCAATATTAGTTAATAATATTAATTCATTAACAGCATATATAATTTATATTAGTCAATATAGTATAGCTCATGTAGCAATGTTCTTATTATTAATAATAGCTGCTATTTATAATAATAATCATATTATTTATACATATGAATTAAAATCAATTTATAAAAATAATTTTTTAATTGCTAGTTTATTAATTATTATAGGTTCATTTGTAGGTATACCACCATTATTTGGTTTCTATGGTAAATATTATTTATTAATTAGTTCAATAAATAGTAATTATTTATTCTTATCATTATTATTAATTGTATCAAGTATTATTGCAACATTATATTATTTATATATAATTAATTCAGTAATTAGTGAAAAAAATAAAAATATTATTACACCAAATTATATTTTATCAGTTGGTAATACTTTATCATATGTATTCAGTTCATTTGTAATGATCTTATTATTTAATTTCATTCAATGAAATAACATCTTAAAAGGAGCATATATTATAGCTACATATATTTAATATATATGATAGTTAATGCATTTTAAAAAATCTTATGACATATATTAATACTATTAAATTATTTATGATATTTGTACCAATAATATCATTATTATTAATTTTAATAAATTATATAATTTCACCTAAATCAATTAATTATGATACAAGTAAAACAGGTCCATATGAATGTGGTTTTGATAGTTTCAGACAAAGTAGAACAACTTATTCAATTCAATTTATTCTTATAGCTATTTTATTTTTACCATTTGATTTAGAATTAACTTCAATTTTACCATATACTTTAAGTGCATATCATATTAATGTATATGGATTATATATTTTATTATTCTTCTTATCAGCTTTAATTATTGGATTTATTATTGAAATTAATTTAAAAGCTATTTATATTACTAAGATATTTAATAGATCTAAATATCGTAATAATACTAAATATATTCAAACTCAATTATATTAATTTATCCAATGATAAATATTTTCATATTCATTTATTTATTTATATTAATTTTATAAGTAATAAAAATTATACGCACTATGATGTAATTGGTTAACATATAAGGCTCATGTCCTTTTTATATACGTTCGACTCGTGTTGGTGCATTAATTAATTAATTAATAATTTATATTAATATATATATATATTTATATTTATTTATATATATATATATATATATATTAAGAATTATAGCTTAATGGTAAAGCAGTCCACTCATAATGGATGGATCAAAGTTCAATTCTTTGTAGTTCTAAAATTATTATAATAATAATATATTAATGACTATGGCGAAATTGGTAAACGCGATTAGTTTAGGTCTAATTATTATTAAAATATTATGGGTTCAATTCCCATTAGTCATAATAAAAAAAATATATAAATGAAATAAATAAATAAATTTATTTATTTATTGCATAAAAATAATAAAATAATATATATAATATCATAAAACAAAAACAAACACAATGAATTTATTATTCTTAGTAAATTTAATAAGTATTTTATCAATTGTAATTATTAATAATAATAAATATATGATTAATAAACATATTTATATTAAAAAAATAGGATTATTAACAACAATTATAGCTTTATATGCAGGATTATATATTAACTATAATTTTAATAATGATGTATTTGGATATCAATTTTTAACAAATTATTTAGATATTAATTGAGGTATAGATGGAATATCATTATGATTAATTAATTTAAATTTAATTTTAGTTCCTTTAGCAATATTATCAAATTGAAATAATTTAGATAAAGAGAAAATCTTTATTTATATTATAATTATGATTTTATTAGGATTTATTATTACTTTAAACTTTATCTGTTTAGATTTAATTTCATTCTATATTTTATTTGAAGCTACTTTAATACCTTTATTTATTTTAATTCATATTTTTGGAAGTAATAATAAAGAAAAAGCAGCATATTATATCTTTATTTTCACATTATTTAGTTCTTTATTTATGTTATTAAGTATTGGTATTTATATTTACTTAATTGGAAATATTGATTTTATTAATGTACATAATGTTGTATTATCTATTGATTTACAATCATTATTATTTATTGGTTTAATTATTGGTATTGCTGTTAAAACTCCTATTTTCCCTGTACATACTTGATTACCATTAGTTCATGCTGAATCACCTATTGGTGGATCTATTTTATTAGCTGGTATTATTATTAAATTAGCTATTTATGCTATTATTAGATTATTATTAGTTAATTTAAGTGATGCTGTTATTATTTATAATCCATTAATTTATACTATTGCTATTATAACATTATTTTATATTGGATTTATAACATTAAAACAAGTTGATATTAAAGTTATTATTGCATATAGTTCTATTGTACATATGACTATCGCTATTTTAAGTGTTTTCTCAGGTAATGTTTTAGGTATTGAAGGATCATTATTATTATGTGTTGCACATGGTTTAACTTCACCTGCTTTATTTGTATTAGTTGGTGCTATTTTATATGATCGTTATCATACACGTTTCATTTATTATTATCAATCATTAGCTACATATATGCCTATTTTTAGTGTATATTTATTAATAGCAGGATTATTTAATATGGGATTACCACTATCTGCTAACTTTATTGGTGAATTTATTTCTATTAATGGTATCTTTGTTTATAATACATTATTTGCAATATTAAGTACATTTAGTATATTTATTACAGCTGTATATCAATTAAAATTAACAACTAAAATGTTATATGGATATAAATCTATTTATATTAATGTAGTTAAAGATGTTAATAAACGTGAATTATTAATATTAAATATATTATTCTTCTTTATCTTATTAATTGGTATTTTACCTTCATTATTAACTAATACTTTCAGTATGTCAGTTTCATCATTAATTTATATGATTTAATTTTATAAGTAAGTTATATTAATTAAATATATATATATATATATATATTAATTAATTTTAAATTTATTTAACTTTATTATAATCATTGGATTAATTAGAAATTAACTATGCAATTAGTATTAGCAGCTAAATATATTGGTGCAGCCATTTCAACAATTGGATTATTAGGAGCAGGGATCGGAATTGCTATCGTATTCGCAGCTTTAATTAACGGTACATCACGTAATCCTTCATTACGTAATACATTATTCCCATTTGCTATTTTAGGATTTGCCTTATCAGAAGCTACAGGATTATTCTGTTTAATGGTATCATTCTTATTATTATATGGAGTTTAATTAAACCTTTATCAATATAATTCTTAATTTTCATATTCATTTTTACATAAAATTATACATGCACTCTTAATTTAATGGTTAGAATAATAGTTTACGGAACTATACATAGGGGTTCGATTCCCTTAGAGTGTGTTTAAATTAATTAATTAATTAATTAATCATTTAAGGTAAATATAATTCAAAGGTAGAATAACTGCTTGTGGCGCAGTATGTCTGAGTTCGATTCTCAGTTTTTACCCTTTATAATATAATAATAATATATATATTATTATTATTTAACAATACAATTTAATTATTAAAACTATTATAAATTTTAACAATCATTTTATAATTATGATATATTATAATATATATATAAGATAATAATATTAGCTTGTATAGTTTAATGGTTAAAACAATTGTCATTAATTATAACAATTGTTTTAATAATATTAGTATATATTATTATTATATACATGTAAAATTATTATTTTTATGAAAGCTTGTATAGTTTAATGGTTAAAACAATTGTCTCATATGCAATTAATGTTCGGGTTCAAGTCCCACTATAAGTATTAAAAATTTAAAAAGGACAAATTGAAATAATATATAATAAATTTTTAATTTATTAAAGGAATATTATTAAAATTTAAAAGTGTCTAATATAATAAAAAATCAAATTAATAAAAAAATGTTATTATTAATTAATAATTTAATTTTAAATGATGTTCCAACTCCTTGAGGTTTATACTTCCAAGACTCGGCAACACCTAACCATGAAGGTATTATCGAATTACATGATAATATTATGTTCTATTTAGTTTTAATTTTATGTGTAGTTTCATGAGCATTATTTAGTATTGTAAAAGATTCTACTAAAAATCCTTTACCACATAAATACTTAGTACATGGACAAACAATTGAAATCATTTGAACAATTTTACCAGCAGTAGTATTATTAATTATTGCATTCCCTTCATTCATTTTATTATACTTATGTGATGAAGTTATTTCACCTGCAATGACTATTAAAGCTATTGGATTACAATGATACTGAAAATATGAATATTCAGATTTTATTAATGATTCAGGAGAAACTATTGAATTTGAATCATATGTAATTCCTGAAGATTTATTAGAAGATGGTCAATTACGTTTATTAGATACTGATGCATCTGTAGTATGTCCAGTTAATACTCATATTCGTTTTATTGTTTCAGCTGCTGATGTAATTCATGATTTTGCTATTCCATCATTAGGAATTAAAGTTGATGCTACTCCAGGTCGTTTAAACCAAGTTTCTGCATTAATTCAAAGAGAAGGTGTTTACTATGGAATGTGTTCAGAATTATGTGGTGTAGCTCATAGTGCTATGCCTATTAAAATTGAAGTTGTATCATTAAAAGAATTCTTAACATGATTAAACGAACAATAATTTAAAAATACTTCTAAACATATATATTTATAAATATAAATATATAAATATAAATATATATATAATATACATATTCAATCAATAATATACATAAATATATAATAAATATTATTTAAAATATAATATATAATATATAATAGAATATATATATATAATATTATAATAATAATAATAATATCTATATAATATTATAATAATAATATTTAAATTATAAATTATTGAAAATTATTATAATAATTAAATTAAATTGTAATAATTACAAATAATTCGAACAAAATAATAAGTTAAATAATTAAAAATAATAATAAAAATAATTATAAATAATTCGAACATAATAAAATATACCAATAATAATTATAAATAATTCGAACATAATAAAATATACCAATAATAATTATAAATTATTCGAACACTAACAATAATAAAAATAATAATAAAAATAATTCTAATACTAACAATTATAAAAATCATTATAAATTATTCGAATACTAACAATTAATTAAAATCATTATAAATTATTCGAACACTAACAATAATAAAAATAATAATAAAAATAATTCGAATACTAACAATTAATTAAATAATTATAAATAATTCGAACACTAACAATAAATTAAATCATTATTAATTATTAGAATACTATAATACTTATTATATAATTATAAATAATTCTAATACTATAAAATATACAAATAATAATTATAAATAATTCGAACATTATAATAAGTTAAATAATTATAAATAATTCGAACATAATAATAAGTTAAATTATTATAAATAATTCGAACATAATAATAAGTTAAATAATAATGATAATAATTATAATAGTATGTATATATAATAATAATAATTATAATAGTATGTATAATAGTAATAAATATAATAAATATAATAAATACTCTAATAGTAATTAAATACTATAATAGTAATAAATATAATAAATATAATATAATAAATACTATAATAGTAATTAAATACTATAATAGTAATTAAATACTATAATAGTAATTAAATAATAATAATAATAATAATAATAAATACTATAATATATAATAAATAATAATAATAATACATGTATATAGTAATTATAATATAAATAATATATATATATATATATAATAATATATAATAATATATAATAATATAATAGTATAGTATAATAATAAATATATAATAATATTTATAATAGTAATAATATATAATATATATATATATAATAATATATAATATATAATAATATTAAATATTATAATTATAATATAGTAATTATAATAATAATTATAGTAATAATATATATATAGTAATTATATATAATATAATAATATAATAATAATAATAATATATTATTATAATAATAATAATATAATAGTAGTATAATAATATAATAATAATAATAATATATTATAATAATAATAATAATAATATAATATAATAGTAGTATAATAATTATAGTAATATATATATATAATAATATATATATATATATATAATAATAGTATATATATATATAGTTATTACTAATAATAATAATAATAGTAATATATATATATATAATAATATATAGTATTATTTATAATAGTAAATAATCAATAATAATAATAATAAAAATAATAATATAAGTAATTATAATTATAATAATTAAATATATATTAAATATATATTAAATATATATTAAATATATAGTAATATATAGTAATATTAATTATTATATTAATAATAATAGTATAATTAAAATAAATAATAATAATAAATAATAATCAATAATAATAAATAATAAATAATAATAATAATATGTATAATATATATATATAATATGATATTAATGTTATAATAAAGATATTAATAAAGATATAAATAATAAAGATATTAAGTGTTAATAGAATAATTAAGATATTGATAATTATAATAATTAACGTAAGTTAATTATTATAATATATTCGTGATGTATGTATAAAAATTAATAGGGAAGTCTAAGTATATTACTGGAATTTAATAAATACTTTATTAAATTCCTTATCTAGTGTATCATAGTCTTCACCAAGTGAAGTGAAGAGAATATTATAATTCTCCGTAGAGAATTGTGAATAATCCTTATAAATTACTATCCATACCTCCTAGTATCTGTTTCTATTTATGACTATTATTCATATTACTTTCTATCTTTCCATTAATAGTTATGTAAAATAATATTTAATTCTATTTACTTATATTAAAAAATATAAAATTAAAAATATAAATATATTTTATATTAATGGTAAATAAATTTATTAAAATATAATTTATAGTTAAATAAAATAAATTAATATTTATATATAAATTATAATTATAACGTAATATAAGTTATCTTTATATATATATCATTTATTATTTTAATATAATTAACTTAAATGTAAATATATTAATTATTATTTAATTATTAGTTAATGATATAAGTTTATTATATATATTATAATAATAACATAATTACTTTATATATAGATATATTAATTATTATTTAATTATTAGATCAATACTTTTATATATTATATAATAAATTAATAAATAAATAAATAAATTGTAA